AAAAGTAACTTCTTGTATCACAGAAAATCCAATGAGCCCATCATGTGAATTGAATGAAGTAAAATAAAAAAAACCAAGTCTATGAAGCGGAGATAACTAGATCTATTTATCCACAATCGGATTATATTTGTTTGATCCACTGTTGTCAATATGAATGTGAATAGTGAAAAACGAATACAATGGAGAACACAAAAGAATAAAAAAAAAAAAATAGAAATAACAATTTCAATTGAATATCTTTCTTTTTTTATTTATATTTCATTATTCAATTTAATTAGTCAATTGAAATATCTATTTATTAATATTTCATCTATAAATTATATATTTCTATTAATTGAAATAAATAGAAATAGGAAAATATATATAATATATATATATATAATATATAATAATTAAAATGAAAAAAAGAGAAAATAAATAAAAAAAGAAAAAACTACGGAGTTGTGTTGGATTGGCACGATAGAGATAATGAACATAAATAGAAAAAAAAAGTGTAGGCGAAAGAATAAATTAAGGTAAGGAAGAAGTAAAGTAGAAAAAAATCTCGGGTTTATTCAATCAATAAATAAATATAAGTAGAATAAACAAGCGTAATCCCTTGTGTTTTTTTATTTGTTCATAGATTTCCAACAAAAACCAACCCATTGATGGTAATGTCAAAATTTTATATTTCTAGTATAAAACCAATTATTTCATTTATTCACTTGATTGATCTTTAATAAATAAGTGTAGTAGAACAAGAGAGGGGGGAAATAATAGAGAAAAGGTTATCCAAAGCTATAGACAAGTCATCCACACCCTCTTTTTTTTTTTATTTCATTAATTGCATTTTTCGGTTATTGATTCAGGTCAAATTCCGTAAAAACCGCAGCCCTCTTTGAAATATCATGAACAGTTCCTGTAGGTTGAGCACCTTTTTCAAGAAAATATAGAATTGCAGGAACATTTAAATAGGTTTGATTCTTTATCGGATCATAAAAACCCACTTTACGAAGATCTCTTCCCTCTCTTCGGGATCGAACATCAATTGCAACGATTCGATAAACGGCTCATTGGGATAGATGTAGATTAACAATACCCCCCCCAGAACCGTATAAGAAGTTTTCTCCTCGTACGGCTCGAGAAAATTGGAAGTTATGTATATGTATAGAATTCTAATTAATGTAAAATAGATCCATAGATTATCAAATCAATTAGACTATGATTTCATTTTTTTTTTATTCTTTTCCAAAAAATAAATTAAAAAAAAAATTCTTATTTGTATCCTCATAACTCAAGTTGGGTAACTCTCACTCAAAGGAAAACCTTTAAGCATTTCATTTATTGAGCCGTCTATAACCCCCTTTTTGCCTGTCTCCTTTAGAATCTATTCTATTCTTCATTCTGATCTAGTTTAGTTATTGAGACAATTAACAAGTTTAGTTATTAAAACAATTAAAAAAGGTATTTCCTTGTTCCGGGATCCTTTATCTTTGCTTTGAATCATTGGGTTTAGACATTACTTCGGTGATCTTTAATCCTTTCAAAATGGCAGCAACATACCATTTTTTGTGATTTCTTTTTATCAAAGAACCATATGAATGATTGATTCTCGCGTGATACACTTTTGATCAAAAGAGTTTTCCTAATTCCAACAAATTTGATGTTTGAATTTGAAACTTGCTTGAATTGGATCCTTTCGATTTCTATATCGAAAATATACTTACGAAGTTGTTTCAACTTATTGATTGACACTAACCCTAGATCTCCGCCCCTGATAAATGAATTAATACTTTCTACTCGAGCTCCATCATGTAATATTTACATTAAAACTTCCCCAAAATGAAATGAGGGTTATAGTGGAACAGAACAAACGATGTCGAGCCAAGAGCATCTTCATTCCTATATATAAAAGAAAATGGTGGATGTAAGATAAGAATCCACAGTTGATCATGTCCTTCAAGTCGCACGTTGCTTTCTACCACATCGTTTTAAACGAAGTTTTACCATAACCTCTAGTTTCTTGGAACTGGTATGTAATTGATTCAATTATGGAATCATGAATAGTCATTGGTTTAGTTGGTACATAGTTATCTATACTGTTATGAATGGGTAGTTTCTTAAAAAGTATCAGCAAAAATTCCATTTTTTTTTTTAAACCCACATTTTCTTTTAGATATTGGATTTTCTTTTAGTATATTGGATGAATACAATTTTTTGTATGAATGCAATATTTATTTAATATGAAATGGAATATATATATTATTCTTTTTTTTTTTATTTCTATAAATTTAGAAAAAATTACGAATAAATAAGAAATACGTTCTTTTTGAATCCGCATTTTCAAGTTTCTTGATAGGATGGATTCGCCAGTTTAACACTTCTTCAAGTACCAAGGATTCATAGGAAATCATTCAAAATAATTGATTGAAAGTTTTCTACCTCGATATTATTATTTGACTAAAGTTTTCCAATAAGGGAAGGGACATTTTATTATCTTTTATTATCATAAAAAAAAACCTATTCGAATTAACCCATCAATGATTTAAAACAAATAGATAGATCAAAAACAAATCCAATTTTTTTTGACTCTAAATTATTTTAGCCTAAACCGGTCTTAAGAGACTTAATCCCATTGATTCAATTCAATTAGTACCAAAAACGCAAGCCCTTCGTATTTATAATTCCACATAAATCCACAGAAATAAAATAATCAAGTTGCACACACCATTTAAGGGATAGAGAATAAGAGAGGCTTTCACATTTCGATTTTGAATTAAAATGACATCATGGAAAATATATGAGACGTAAGGTTTTTTTATGAATAACGAATTTCAAATATGAATATGAAAGATATGGACATACGATGAAAAGCCCGTCCTACTTTTTTTCATTAAAAAAGTCTTTTTTTTTTATCTATGTTCCCATCTTTTACCTAGATAAAAAATGGATTCAATTCCATCTACGTCTTATGGTATTTAAACTCGATTCAATTTGTGAAAAAAATATGATTTAGAGACGAATCAAAAATAAGAAAAATAATGATAAGAAAGAAGAATCACATTCTATCTAATATTAGACTCTTAAACAGAAGGTTGTTCAAAAAAGGCAATCTTTTTTTGATATGATAATTTTGATATGATTATATCATATATAATATTATGGAATATTATGATATATAATATCATAATACTATGATATATATAATACGCATACTCTGGGACGGAAGGATTCGAACCTCCGAATAGCGGGACCAAAACCCGTTGCCTTACCACTTGGCCACGCCCCATTTCTATTCAAGACTAATAAACACTAATATTGTTATTGGTTGTTCGTCAATTCCAGTCCAAATATTGATAGAATCAATTAGATTGTTGCTAGGATTTTGATACGTGTAGATATCGAATGAAACTGAATTTATTGATCATTAGGTATAATTCAATTAAGATATTGTATGAAAGTAGGATTTCTTCTATATCTATTTTGATTTGAGAATGGAAGGATTTTTGATTGGCTGAGTTCAAATCAAAGAAAAGAAAGGTTTTTTGACCTACCTTATGTTATTAATTTTGACCTTATCCCTTATATCAATAATAAGATATTAATAACTCAATCAACTCAAAAAAAAATTATCTTCAAGAACAAAATGTTTGTTATGCTTAATATTTTAAGTTTAATCTGTATCTGTCTTAATTCTGTCCTTTATTCAAGTAGCTTTTTCTTAGCCAAATTACCCGAGGCCTACGCTTTTTTGAATCCAATAGTAGATATTATGCCAGTAATACCTGTGTTCTTTTTTTTATTAGCTTTTGTGTGGCAAGCTGCTGTAAGTTTTCGATGAGATTTTTCATACTGTCCTAGAAAAATTCATGATTTACTCGAAAAAAAAATTCTAACAATTTCTAATATAAGATCAGATAAGTCTTACATACAGTCTGAACCGTTAAGTTAAATATTGAAATTCTTGTATAGCTGTGCTAAATCTAGATCACTCTCATTTTCTTGTTATAACTTTTTTTTCCATTGAACGACCCTATTAGAGTCCCCCACAATATATAATTGTTGGTATAAAAGAAAATTTTCATTAATAAACAACTCAACTCTGATTTTCTGAAATTTTTTTTTTTTTCTAGAAATCACTTCATTTCTTGGTGTCAAAAAATAGGGTATGCAGTATAAAAATAGAGAATCTATTCTCTTTTTTTTTTTTCAAAAAAAAAAATGCTATTGGAGATTGTGTAATGCTTACTCTAAAACTATTTGTTTATACAGTAGTGATATTCTTTGTTTCTCTCTTCATTTTCGGATTCCTATCTAATGACCCGGGGCGTAATCCTGGACGTGAAGAATAAAAAATCAGATTTTTGTTTTCCTTGCTTGATTTGCAAATTTTTATCTATTCCACATCTTTCTTTAACTATATAAAAAAAAAAAAAAAAATACCAAGTCATCGACAGAAACGGAAAGAGAGGGATTCGAACCCTCGGTACGAAAAACGCGTACAACGGATTAGCAATCCGACGCTTTAATCCACTCAGCCATCTCTCCCCCAATTGAAAAATGAAAAAGAATAATTACTATGATACATTAAGTAAGGCTTGAAAAAAGCCCTTCTTTATCTCTCTTTATTATTTTATTATATCTTTATTATTTATTATATAGATAGCTATATAAAGCTATATATAGATAATATATATCTAAAAACTTTTATCAGAAATTCCAATTCCATTTAGATTTTAAATAAAGTAAGGGCTCAAAAGAAATATCTACAATCCAATATTTGAATATATAAATACCAATCTATTAAATGTTAATAAAAAAAATTTTGAATAAATTAAGAAAATCAAAAATAAAATGAAAATATATATATATTAAATAATAAATAAAATCAATAAAAGTACCTTGTTTATTTCGTCCGAAAAGTCCCTTTTTATTTCCACGGCCTGGCCTGGTCAGTACCTAGCCGGGCTTTTTTTTTGTTCCAATGAATCGTAGAAAAAATGATTTATTTTATTTGAAAACTCAAAATTCTTTTGAAATAAAATAACAAAAATCGAAACAACAATCATATCATAAGAAGGATTATTTCGATTCCTATGATACAGAATCAAATGATATAGAATCAAAGTGCCATTTCTTATTATTCTTTCTTTTTTTATTTACTTTTTTTTACTGGAATAAAAAAAAACTTATCATTTAATTAGTTAAATGAGTCCTCGTTTACTAATCTCATTAGTCTTCCTGATAAAAATATGTCAACGCTCTCATTTTCATGATTTTTTTTCTGATCCTATTTTTTATTACTAGGACCTATTTTTGTGTTCGACAAAAGGTCGATTTATATGCAATAATAGCATTGTAGCGGGTATAGTTTAGTGGTAAAAGGGTGATTCGTTCTATTAACCCTTTAATAGTTAAAGGGTCTTTCGTTTGATTTATATTTCGATCAAAAACTTTATTTCTTAAAAGGATTTAATCCTTTTCCTATCGATGAAAAATTCGAGGAAAAATAGAAATTCTCGTGATTTGTATCCAAGAGTCCGTTATAAATTGAAAAAATTGGATCATGAAATTACGAAACATAATTTATTTTTGAATTGGATCCATACTTCCAATTGAACGAGTAAGGAATCCATGGATAAAGGTAGAAAGAACGGTCTATTTCTAATCGTAACTAAATCTTCAATTTGAGATTTATATAAGGGAGATTGAAGCAAAACAAAATAGCTATTAAACAATGTCTTTGGTTTACTAGAGACATCGACAGATTATATTGTTTTAGCTCGTTGGAAACAAAAAAGACTTTTCCTAAGGATTATTTCAAATAGAAATAGGGAACGAAGTAACTAGAAAAGATTGTTAGAATCCTCTTTTCTTCTATAGGGATCATCTATAAAGCAGGTCCTTTTGAATGCATTCAGACAGAAAGGCTGACATAGATGTTATGGGTAGAATTTGTTTTTTTTTTCGTTTACATCTTTTTTTTCCATCTTCCATAAAGGAGCCGAATGAAATCAAAGTTTCACGTTCGGTTTTGAATTAGAGACGTTCAAAATGATGAATCAACGTCGACTATAACCCCTAGCCTTCCAAGCTAACGATGCGGGTTCGATTCCCGCTACCCGCTTATCTTATATATTTTATCTTCTATTTTTTTTTATTAAAATGATATCGTAATTTTATAGATTTATTATTTTTTGATTACTATATTTCGAAATTCATAATAGACAAATATTTTTGAATTGATTCATTTCAAATTCGAATATTTTCATTCTATTTTTTAATATAATAAATTATTATTATATAAAGTACTCTATATTATTTTATAAAATAAGATAATTGAATTAATATCGAATAAAATGAATCTAGAATTACTATAAATCATAATAAGATAAATTTTACAATTGAATTGTAAATTCAATTAATGGAATGCATCATTGAATTGAATAAGCAATTTCCGGAATTCGTGCACATCTTTTGTTCATAAAAAAAAAGATGTGCAAATAAGAAAAAAAATAGGAGTGAAATTAACTGTGACACGTTCATTAAAAAAAAATCCTTTTGTAGCAAATTATTTATTAAAAAAAATAAATAAGCTTAACACAAAGGAAGAAAAAGAAATAATAATAACTTGGTCACGAGCATCTACCATTATACCCACAATGATTGGTCATACTCTTGCTATTCATAATGGAAAGGAACATTTGCCTATTTATATAACAGATCATATGGTAGGGCATAAGTTGGGAGAATTTGTGCCAACTATAAATTTCCGGGGGCATGCGAAAAATGATAATAAATCTCGTCGTTAATAATTGAAATTAGTAAAATCAGAAAATAAAATGAATAGAGATAAAATAAAGATACTTATGATTCATTAGGGAGAGGTGAACCTTATGATAAAGAAGACACAAAAGAATGGATATACAGAAGTATACGCTTTAGGTCAACATATATGTATGTCCACTCACAAAGCACGAAGGGTAATTGATCAGATTCGTGGACGTTCTTACGAAGAAACACTTATGATACTAGAACTCATGCCTTATCGAGCATGTTATCCCATTTTCAAATTGGTTTATTCTGTAGCAGCAAATGCTAGTCACAATATGGGTCTCAACGAAACCAATTTAGTCATTAGTAAAGCTGAGGTCAACAAAAGTATTACTATGAAAAAATTAAAACCTCGAGCTCGAGGCCGAAGTTATCCGATAAAAAGACCCACTTGTTATATAACTATTGGATTGAAAGATATATCTTTAAATGAAGAAGCGTGTAAAAGATCCGAATACTCCATATTATGCTTAAAAAAACCTAAATGTATAAATAAATACGCGGATATCACATGTTATAATATGGATAATAATGGGGGAGTATGGGACAAAAAATAAATCCACTCGGTTTTAGACTTGGTGCAACCCAAGGACATCGTTCTATTTGGTTTGCACAACCAAAAAAATATTCTGAAGGTCTACAAGAAGATCAAAAAATACGAGATTGTATCAAAAATTATGTAAACAAAAATAGAAGAATATTCTCCGGTGTTGAGGGAATTGCACGTATCGAAATTCAAAAAAGAATTGATCTCATTCAAGTAATAATCTATATGGGCTTCCCAAAGTTATTAATAGAAAGTGGGTCTCGAAGAATCGAAGAATTACAAATGAATGTACAAAAAGAGTTCAATTTTGTCAACCGAAAACTAAACATTGCTATTACAAGACTTGAAAATCCTTACGGAAACCCTACTATTCTTGCAGAATTTATAGCCGGGCAGCTAAAGAATAGAGTTTCATTTCGAAAAGCAATGAAAAAAGCTATTGAATTAACTGAACAGGCAGGTATAAAGGGAATTCAAGTACAAATTGCCGGGCGTATAGACGGAAAAGAAATTGCACGTGTTGAATGGATCAGAGAAGGTAGGGTTCCTCTACAAACCATTCGAGCTAAAATTGATTATTGTTCCTATACAGTTGCAACTATCTATGGGATATTAGGGATTAAAATTTGGATATTTGTAGACGAGGAATAATAAACCTTTCCTGAATTTGTCTTTCTATTTTATTCAATCATAGAACAAACAAAAATTCATTCTTTTTTTTTTTTTTGAATAGTAAATGAAAAATTCTACAGGCTTGAATAAAAATTCAATTAATTATTTGAAATAATTGCTATGCTTAGTGTGCGACTCGTTGGTTTTTCTGTTAGGATAAAAATGGACCTGACCATAACATAATATGAACTAATAATTGAAAAAAAAAAAAATAACTAACTCATCGTTTCACATTATCTGGATCGAAAAAAGAAAGCAGTCAAGATATGTTATATTGGTCATGTCATATCATTGTAGCAACTTCAATTTTTTTTGCATAAACAAAAACACCAATCTAATTATCAGTTGTGAAGCATTAAAAGTATACGGATAAATGGAAGGGTGAAAGAAAGAGAGAAAAAAATATCAATGATATAAGATTCCAATAGGGAATATGTAAGGTCTATGAGTCATCTCATAAAAGGTAGTGTAAGAAAACAGCAATACTGCTTGATTCAGAATTAGATTAATCTGTTAATAGAAGAAAAAAGCCAAGAGCCCCGAGTCAATAAAGACTGAGAAGATTGACTCAACAACAAATTTAATTCATTAGGGGCTCCATTGTAGAATTAAGACCTAACCATTAATCAAGAAATGATGGGGACGAGGGAACCCAAGAATACATAATATTCTGTTGAAAATAAATATTAATGATTCATTGGGTAGGATGGCGGAATCCACCCAAGACCAATCCATTAATTCGGAAAGGTCATTTCATGGGCTAAGCTTAGAACGTAAATACATATAAAAAGAGTAAATATTCGCCCGCGAACTTTTTTTTATTCGCTTGAATTTCTATATTTTGGTCGATTAAAGACCCCCCAAAAAATAATAGATAATAAAAGAAAAGAGAAACCAAAATCAAATTTATGTAAATCATGTATAAATAGAATACATATTTAGTTCTATCTCAAAAGAAGAGAGAAAAATGGATAATAGATTAGATGAAATCTCAAAGAATACCCTAATTCAGTCTATTATTGACACTATATATGTATAGTCTATTCTTTTGGAATCATTTCATTCGTGAGGAGCTGGATGAGAAGAAACTCTCACGTCCGGTTCTGTAGTAGAGATGGAATTGAGAAAAAACAACCATCCACTATAACCCTAAAAAAACTAGATTTCGTAAACACCATAGAGGAAGAATGAAAGGAATTTCGTATCGAGGTAATCACATTTGTTTCGGTAGATATGCTCTTCAGGCACTTGAACCCGCTTGGATCACATCTAGACAAATAGAAGCGGGACGACGAGCAATGACACGAAATGCACGACGTGGCGGAAAAATATGGGTACGTATATTTCCAGACAAACCAGTTACAGTAAGACTCACGGAAACACGTATGGGTTCGGGGAAAGGATCTCCTGAATATTGGGTAACTGTCGTTAAACCGGGTAGAATACTTTATGAAATGGGCGGAGTAGCAGAAAATATAGCCAGAAAAGCTATTTCAATAGCGGCGTCAAAACTGCCTATACGAACCCAATTCATTATTTCGGGATAGGAATGTAGAATCAAAGGAAAGCGGTCTTTGGTATGCAAAAAAAAATTGCCATTTCAAATTAATTTTTTGTTTGGTTTGAACAAACAATATTTCTTTTTGTTTTTTTTTTTTAGCCCTTTGAATTGAAAGAACAGATTCACAAAAATAATATGATTCAACCTCAAAGCCATTTGAATGTAGCGGATAACAGCGGGGCCCGAAAATTGATGTGTATTCGAATCATAGGAGCTAGTAATCGACGATATGCTCATATTGGTGACGTTATTATTGCTGTAATCAAAGAAGCAGTCCCAAATACACCTCTAGAAAGATCAGAAGTGATTAGAGCTGTAATTGTACGTACTTGTAAAGAACTCAAACGTGAAAACGGTATGATAATACGCTATGATGACAATGCTGCGGTTGTTATTGATCAAGAGGGAAATCCAAAAGGAACCCGCATTTTTGGTGCGATCCCCCGCGAATTGAGACAGTTAAATTTCACTAAAATTATTTCATTAGCACCTGAAGTTTTATAAGATGAGACCAAGATATAGTTAGAATATTTGAATGAAATTAATTAATAGATTGTATCTCACGTATATACTTTTCAAAATTTAAAAATATTTGAATAAATAAAGAGCATGTTAATTATATTCAAATTCGAAAGAAACACTTATTTTGATTTATCATGGGTAAGGATACTATTGCTAACCTAATAACCTCTATACGCAATGCTGACATGACTAGAAAAGAAACGGTTCGAATACCATCTACTAACATCACTGAAAACATTGTGAAAATACTTTTACGAGAAGGTTTTATTGAAAACGTAAGGAAACAGTTAAAAAACAACCAAAATTTTTTGGTTTTAACCCTACGACATAAAAGGAATAGGAAAGGACCATTTAAAAGTTTTTTAAATTTAAAACAGATCAGTAGACCTGGTCTACGAATCTATTCTAACTATCAAAAAATTCCTAGAATTTTAGGAGGGATGGGGGTTGTAATTCTTTCCACTTCTAAGGGTATAATGACAGACCGAGAGGCTCGACTAGAAAAAATGGGCGGAGAAATTTTGTGTTATATATGGTAATCTTTATAATATGCGAATTATATACAAAACTTCCCTATCTCTTTTTTTTTTTACAAAAAAGAGAGGATTTCTAATATAATATAAGTTTTGCTTCATTAGTTGATACTTCAAGGGTTTTCAGCAAAAATGAAAGAACAAAAATAAAGTGATGAAGGTTTAATTACAGAACCCCTGATATGTTCCGGGTTCGTTGTCGTTTCGAGAATGGAGATATAATTATAGATTTTTTTTAGGACCGATTCAACATAGTACTATACAGATACTAGCGTGGAATAGTGTTAAAATGAAAGTCAATTTTTATGATTCAACCATAGAACGTATAGTTTTATAAACTACAAAACAAAGCTGCAAATAATTTTTTTGGTTTTCAATTTCAATATTCTTTTGTTTTTGTTTTGTAAGGATACACTTCTAAATTCAAAATTTCAAGAAACTTATTTTCTTCAAATAGGTAGATTCGCAATTAAAGTAAGGAATGACAGACAACTATGAAAATAAGAGCCTCCATTCGTAAAATTTGTGAAAAATGTCGACTGATCCGTAGGCGGAAACGAATTATAGTAATTTGTTCCAACCCGAGACATAAACAAAGACAAGGATAATCTTTCTAAAAAACTAAAAAAAAAAAGATCTGTTTTAACATGAAATGGATATATCCATATATCTCTGATTTATATTTATGAGATGATAAAATATGGCAAAACCCATACCAAGAAGTGGTTTACGTAGGAATGGACGTATTGGTTTACGTAAAAGTACGCATAAAATACCAAAGGGAGTTATTCATGTTCAAGCAAGTTTCAACAATACAATTGTGACTGTTACGGATGTACGGGGTCGAGTAATTTCTTGGTCCTCCGCCGGTACTTGTGGATTCAAAGGTACAAGAAGGGGGACGCCATTTGCGGCTCAAACCGCAGCAGGAACTGCTATTCGGACAGTAGTGGATCAAGGTATGCAACGAGCAGAAGTCATGATAAAGGGACCCGGTCTCGGACGAGATGCAGCATTAAGAGCTATTCGTCGAAGTGGTATACTATTAAGTTATATATGTGATGTAACTCCTATGCCCCATAATGGCTGTAGGCCCCCTAAAAAAAGACGTGTGTAAAAATAACCATTAACTAGATTTCAAGAGAAATAAACAATTCAAAAATTGGATCAAATAATATTACTATGGTTCGAGAGAAAATAAGAGTATCTACTCGGACACTAAAGTGGAAATGTCTTGAATCAAGAGCAGACAGTAAACGTCTTTATTACGGACGCTTTATTCTGTCTCCACTTATGAAAGGTCAAGCAGATACAATAGGTATTGCGATGCGAAAAGCTTTGCTTGGCGAAATAGAAGGAACATGTATCACACGTGCAAAATCTGAAAAAATACCACATGAATACTCTACCCTAATAGGTCTTCAAGAATCAGTCCATGAAATTTTAATGAATTTAAAAGAAATTGTATTGCGAAGTAATCTGTATGGAAGTGGTGGCGCGTATATTTATGTCAAGGGTCCTGGACATGTAACGGCTCAAGATATCATCTTACCACCTTCTGTGGAAATCATTGATAATACGCAGTATATAGCTAAACTAACGGAACCAATCAATTTTTCTATTGAATTAAAAATAGAGAGAAATAGAGGATATCGTATACAAACCCCAAATAACTTTCAAGACGGAAGTTATTCTATAGACGCTGTATTCATGCCTGTTCGAAATGCAAATCATAGCATTCATTCTTATGTCAATGGGAATGAAAAACAAGAAATACTTTTTCTCGAAATATGGACAAATGGAAGTTTAACTCCTAAAGAAGCACTTCATGAAGCCTCTCGGAATTTGATTG